GGCTCGTCGGGTTTTCTTCGAAGAAAACACTCCCATCCCGCCATTGCATTCCATCTCCATCTATTAGATGATAGATCATCAGAGGTAGCGTAGCTCTATGCGACCAATGGGAAAGTCTGGAGAAAGGTTGAGTGACCAATGGTAGTAGGCGCCAGTATATTAATTCGGGAGGTGACCAACGGGAAGAGGGATTGAGGTGCGTAGCCTCGCACTGTAGGATAAGTAGACGCTGCAAGAGGTCGGAAAGTAGGACCAATCCAAACCCTTCTTTCGGGAGGAAAGAGTAGAGAGGGATATTGGGACTGTTGCTCCGACCATGTCAACTAATGATGCTCTCGTCCCCGTCTTAGATTCTTTCTCTATATAGTAATATACTCACATACCCTTTGTGGTAGATTAACGCCATCGGACTAGCTTATTATATAAGACATATCTACAGAGACTTATGATAAAGGATTCAATCTAAGGCTTTTGCCTATCCCGCGTATCCACTTTTCTTTTACGCTACCTTGTCCAGAGCCGTCTAGCTTCCTCAAATGAGCCGGTTGCTTGTTCCCATGTTGCTGGGGTGCCTGCCTTGATTCGACACGACGTGGCTCGTCCAGTTCTAGATGTCGCATCAGTGGAATCCTATTCTCTGCTTTCTTTTCCGGCGCTGGACGGGATCGGTCTGGGTTTTTTGAATCCGAAGCCGAGAATGAGCGAACACAACCCGACTATGTGAAAGAGGTGCGTAGCGAATCGAAGGATTTCTTATGCTAGAACTTCCTGCTCTCACGTTCATATACCATACCCGGGAACCTTAGTGGCTGGGAAACAGAGATCCCGCGGGGAAGAAAAATGGGATTCTCTTCCGATTCAGAAAAAAGAAAAAATGGGGGCAAAGTCAACCTAACCGCTTACCTTTTCGTAAGCCGCGCACCCAGGCCGGCCGTCCCGGTTGTCCCCGCAATTAATATACTGGCGCCTCCCCTTATTGAGATTGAGTCCCACTCAATCTTTTATACCAATGTTTCGTACTCTCTCGACCAGGTCATCAAAATACTGAAAAATCTTTCTGAAGTGAGAGAAGTAGGGAAGGCGCCCGAAGGAAGCTACAACTAAGAGCCTGCTGAAAAACGCAAGATTAGCGCCCTAGTTTAAGTACTAGCGTCCCACCCCAACGTTGTTGTACTTTACTGGACTCTCCCCCGCTTGCTGCTCGCCTCAGCCAGACGTGGCTTATGTAGTGGGCTGCGCCCTTGCTTTCTTTTAAGTATACTCTCCGACTTGCCCCACTGGAGGGCTTTTGAAGGTGACGCTTTGGTGACGAAGGTCACCGGGGGTTTATGGATGGATTCCGTGGCGCCCCTCAATCAATAGAAACAACATGTCGTGACCGCTTGGTTTACTTTGTAATATAAGTGGGTTGAGGGGCTTCATTGATTAGTAAACCTACGGTGCTGGTAAGGTTGGGACCGTGGTCGTCCGTCTCCGGTTTGCCGGCCGATAAGATCACTGAGATTGACCAGCCAGCTGGGTTGGTTTGGCTATTCCTTTCTATTGAAATGAAAAGGAGTCAGCTGTCTGCGCGAGTCACCTTCTTCTAGGCTCCGAGTCACCTTCTTCTAAGCTCCGCTGGACGACACGGCATTCTCGTTCTATAGGCCGGCCGTACTTGTGATGGTTCCCCAGGATCCAAGAAACCCACTTAGGTCTACGTTGCCACGATATTGTTCTATGGAAGCGGGCAGGCAGCTTTTTAGAAGTTCGGCCCGGTTTTTTGTTTTTTTACTAAAGAAAGGCGCCAGTATAAACGGAGGATTTACCTTTCTAACGCATATTCTGTCGTACCGGCATGGCCCCACTGATTTGTTTTCGATCGGAGCATCAAGCAGCGCAACCCGGTTCTACTTGACTAAGCCCCGTGCTCGTCCAAGGAGGGAGTTTGCTTTACCCAACTCCCTGATAACAAGGCGACCCAGTATCTTAATTAGAGGTCCAACTTCGACCCAGTATCTTAATTAGAGGTCCAGTACACCCAGTATATTAATTCCGGACGCCAGTATATTAATTGTGAGGCGACCCCGATCAATTGGGCAAGTCCAGTATATTTTTGGGAGGGACGACCGATCCAGTATACTTCTGGGGGGGTGCGAAGCCAAATAATGAAGAGTGCCCTGACCCTCTTTTTTCTTCCCTGTCGGATTTTGAAGTTGGTAAAGACCCACCCCTTGTTTAAGTCAGAATGAGTCCCCGGGACCCCGGGACATTGGCTTCCGCCAACAGTGAACTATTAAGGATCGCATCCCGCGCATATTCTACATTATAGCCTGCAACTGATTCAGCTTCCGCTTCTGGGAGATCAGACGGAGCTCGATTAGTTTCTGCTAGACGAGGAATAAGGAACATAACCAATACGGGGAACAAGGGAATACCGGACCATATCTGCTTTTGCGCTATGACAATCTCACTCGAATTACAGGGACCTACACATATTAGTACAGTATACCGGGGTCCC